CCTTGCCGATACTATAATAAAAAAGAAATCTATTCAATGAATAGCAGCATAAGATCCATTGAGTTCTCTTCGCACTCCTTTGTGAAAGAGTAGAATGAGAAAGCTAATGAATCTTAAACCCATTGATAAAAAGAAAAAAAGAGGATAAATACTATAGTTAGTGAATAAAAGAGGGTTTGGGGATAGAGGGACTTGAACCCTCACAACTTATAAAGTCGACGGATTTTCCTTTTACTAGAAATTTCATTGTTGTCAGTATTGACATGTAGAATGGGACTCTCTCTTTATCCTCGTCCGATTAATCCACTTTTTAAAAGATCTCGAAAACTATGAATTGAAGGATTTGATTACTCAATATTCGATTGGAATGGGTTCACAATAATTCTAAAAAAATTCAGAATTTTCTATTTCATAATCATTCCTAATTTCATTCTAAAAAAGAATAAAGAACCTATATTATGATATGGGTTCCGTGATTAATCGTTTGCTATGTCAGTATCTATACGTGTGTATTAGATGTATAAAGCCCTTACTTTCTCTAAATTTAGAGAGAGTTCCACTACCAACACAACGTAATCAACTCGATTCGTTAGAACAGCTTCCATTGAGTCTCTGCACCTATCCTTTTCCTTTGGATTCTAGTTCGAGAACCACTTGTTTTCTCAAAACACGGATTTGGCTCAGGATTGCCCTTTTTTAATTCCAGGGTTTCTCTGAATTTGGAAGTTACCACTTAGCAGGTTTCCATACCAAGGCTCAATACAATCAAGTCCGTAGCGTCTACCGATTTCGCCATATCCCCATTTTCCTTTTCTTTGATTGAGACCTGGATTCCTTGTGTAATTTCATCCATCTCTTAGTTTTTTTTGGAATCGTTGAATTAATTACTCGACGTAGTCTAGCAGTTCGTCTCTATTTGACAGACCCTGCTTATTGCAATTCAGAATTGAATTGATTCTATCGTTGATGTATTTGCAATTCAATCCGAATCAATATATCCCAAAGTTTTTCTCTCCCCCCCCCCCCCCCGCCTTTCTTTTTTAGAGTATTCAAAATCATACTATAACGCTTGATATTCATTCTTTTTTTTTTCTAATCAGAATTAGCAATTTCATTTGCTATGATTCTATGTTCTCCTTAGTGAAATATTAATCATTAAATTATTAAGAAATAACAAAAAAAACAAAATATCTCAAAAAATGTCTATAATGATCGAATGAAAATGCCAAGAAATTCGCATTTTCTCTTTATTATATCTTTCATCATATATATTATTCTTTTCTATGTATTAGATTACTCATCCGAGCCATATCAAATTGAAAATATCTGAAATCAAATTCAATATAGAAATTGGAATAGATTCTATTCTATTAGAAAAATCAATTTGCGAATTAGAGAAATAAAAAGAAAGTTCAAAAATTTCTATAATCCTATTTAAGGATATCCTCCAGTTAAGCATATCAAGTTAACTTTATCTTTATGAAGTTCTAGTATTTTTTTCTAAGTAGAACTTCCAATTTCGAACTAGTTAATAGCTAAGATTAATAATTAAGATCTGACATTTTACGGATTTCCTATACTATACATATTTCTATTTGTTACACTATTTCTGTTATGTAAGCCCACTTAGCTCAGAGGTTAGAGCATCGCATTTGTAATGCGAGGGTCATCGGTTCAAATCCGATAGTCGGCTTTTTTCTATATCGATGTTCCATGAACAAGAATCTCTCTTTTTCTCTTTTTCTCCGAATTAAATGGAGAATCCAGGATCTATTATGTGGTTCTACCTTACAATTTTGCTAGATACAAAACAATAAAATAAATAATATATATACAAAAAATCCAGATGTTGATGAAATTCCATTTTTTGTGGTACTTTAGTAGATTTTACTCTGTTTATCCTTTAGTTTAATTCAGTTTTAATTTTGATGTATTCTGTAATGTAAATACAATGAAATTAATTGTGTAAAATGAAATTTCAATAAAATAAACAAGGAGTCTTCATGTCCCGTTATCGAGGACCTCGTTTAAAAAAAATACGCCGTCTGGGAGCTTTACCAGGACTCACTAGAAAAACACCTAAATCCGGAAGTAATCTGAAAAAGAAATTCCATTCTGGGAAAAAAGAGCAATATCGTATTCGTCTTCAAGAAAAACAGAAATTGCGTTTTCATTATGGTCTGACAGAACGACAATTACTTAGATATGTACATATCGCTGGAAAAGCAAAAAGGTCAACAGGTCAGGTTTTACTACAATTACTTGAAATGCGTTTGGATAATATCCTTTTTCGATTGGGTATGGCTTCAACCATTCCTGGGGCCCGGCAATTAGTTAACCATAGACATATTTTAGTTAATGGTCGTATAGTCGATATACCAAGTTTTCGTTGCAAACCCCGAGATATTATTACTACGAAGGATAACCAAAGATCAAAACGTCTGATTCAAAATTCTATTGCTTCATCCGACCCGGGGAAATTGCCAAAGCATTTGACGATTGACACATTGCAATATAAAGGACTAGTTAAAAAAATCCTAGATAGGAAGTGGGTCGGTCTCAAAATAAATGAGTTGTTAGTTGTAGAATATTACTCTCGTCAGACTTGAACTTAACGAAAAAAGGAAAAGTTCATAGAATTTTCTTCCCCTTCCCCTTTCCCCGAACTAAATCGACCTAAGGCCCTTAATTCGTATTTTCCCATTCAACTAGCATAAATGGATTAACCCTAGGATCCTTTTTTCTTTTTTGTTCTTTCCTCTATGTGTATTTTACATACCACAGTAATTTACTATAAAAAATTTCTATTAAATAAAGGTATTATTGCTGGAATAAATTGTTATTTGATTTGATACATTGTGATCGTTAACGTTGATCAATTAAGAGAAACGGAAAGAGAGGGATTCGAACCCTCGGTAAACAAAAGTCTACATAGCAGTTCCAATGCTACGCCTTGAACCGCTCGGCCATCTCTCCTACATAATCTTATTATGGAAAATAAACTAAGTGAATAGCGAGTTTTCCTATTCCTGCAGTACAGGTACAACCACAACGGCTCGGGGGTTCCATGGTTCTATTGGAAAAATTCCTTTTCATCTAAGTGGAAGGATCCAGGATTTTTTTACTAGGAATTCCGCTCCCTCGAAAAGTTTTAGTTTGGGTTTTCCCCAAACCAAAGAAAAAGAGAATGGAAGAATTCTTCTTATTCCATAATAAAATAGAGGAACCCTAGAATTCTGTTTGCATAAGGTACGCTACGCCATACAATCGAAATCTAAAAAAGGGTATGAGACAATTAATGACTTTGAAAACGCGAAATAGCTGATGAGAGAAGTTATTGTTGAGAAATAGAAAAGTGGAATGAAATCCAATCTTAGTCAAATATTTCATATCTCTTCTTGTCCAAACAGAAGGAAAAGGAGACAATTTGAGCTGAGCGGAAAATCCATACCTCTCTTATCCATTTAGAGCATATGGATCGATCGATTTATAAGAATCGAATGTGTTTGTTTTTATGTTATTTTGTGAAGAAATGAAAATAATTCTATATAGAATGGGTTGGGAATTATGCCTAGATCCCGTATAAATGGAAATTTCATTGATAAGACCTCTTCAATTGTAGCCAATATTTTATTGCGAATAATTCCGACAACCTCAGGGGAAAAAAGGGCATTTACTTATTATAGAGATGGTGCGATTTGACTCTTTTTTTTTTTTTTTTTTTTTTAGCCCTACCTACACCTCAGTCTTACGAGAAAGAGAGGGGGTTCGCATAGAGAGAACAAAATTAGTAAAGGAAACCCACGCTTGGGGAAGGTGAGGTGAACTAACAATTCCTTCTGTCGTGTATCCTCGATTGATGCGGCCTCAGATGCTTCAATTGTAGATTTGAGTATTGAGCGAAAGGTTACACCTACAGGATAGGTTCTGTATTACAGGCCAATCCTACTCTACTAGTACCATACCAATAGGCAGCATAGGGGAGAAAAGCACTACACCTAGAAATAGGAATCAACAAGAGAAAAACTTTGTTAGAAATTAGCCCTTTCCTGATCGGTATCAGGGCTGGGAAGAATGGTTGGGATAACAAACAACCATCAGGTTTGTACTTTGGATACCCCTATAACCATCAAAGATCGTTGAAGTGGCTAATTCCTCTAAATAGGAGGCGTTGAGAACAAAGAAATTCTTGGAGCTATCGTTTTCCTCTAGCATTAATAGAATTCATTGGTGTTAAGAAAAACCTCTTGCGGGAAGGTTGGCTAGAGATTTCTTGGAAAAATACCAGCCCCTTTCGGTTCATAATAAGATGGGACTAATTCTATTTTTATTCTATAGATTATTTCGCTTAGTACTATGTACAGAAGGGAGGAGCCGTATGAGATGAAAACCTCATGTACGGTTTTGGAACGGAGATTTTTTGAATAGAATGAACGACCGTAACGGATGTTGGCTCAATCCGAAGGAAATTATGCGGAAGCTTTGCAGAATTATTATGAAGCTACGCGACTAGAAATTGATCCCTATGATCGAAGTTATATACTCTATAATATAGGCCTTATACACACAAGCAATGGAGAGCATACAAAGGCTTTGGAATATTATTTCCGGGCACTAGAACGAAACCCCTTCTTACCGCAAGCTTTTAATAATATGGCCGTGATCTGTCATTACGTGCGACTATCTCCACTATAGAAAGAAGAAAAAAAAAAAGAAAGGATCAAATTTTCTAGTAAATACTAGAAAAAGGGCTTTCTACATAGGGATCGTCAAAACAACGATTTTGCCCTATCAGCTGTAGGAAGGAAGGACACTTCACGAGAATCAAAATAGGAAGAAAGTATGGCCTATACTACTACTCTATGGATAAAGTTCCCAAATTGATAGAGAAAGCACCGTAAAGATCCATTAGTGAGCGACTGGGTCGATACAACTAAAAAAAACTGCTTACTTATCCCATGATATGGGGCAAAATTTAGGAATCTGCTTATGTAATAGAG